TAACGAAAAAAAAGAAAAAGAATCGATCCTTCGAGTATTCAAAATTGCACGAGAAAAAATGAGAGGAAGAGAAGTAGATATAATAAATGTGTTCTATATACATCTATATTGAATTGCGGATAGAGAAATGATAGAATCCTTTCTGATTAGACTAAAGAAGGGTCTCCACTAGAGATGAAAGAAGATAAACAAGAAATAAAAAAGAAAGACTTTTTCTAGGAATCAGTATCTAATGACTTCAACAGGTCCAGTAGAATAGAAATGAAAAAGGGGGATAATAATAAGATCTTAATCTCAAAGCAAAAAAGGGGATATGGCGAAATTGGTAGACGCTACGGACTTAATTGGATTGAGCCTTGGTATGGAAACTTACTAAGTGATAACTTTCAAATTCAGAGAAACCCTGGAATTAAAAATGGGCAATCCTGAGCCAAATCCTGTTTTCCGAAAACAAAAATAAGTTTCATAAAGACAGAAAAAAAGGATAGGTGCAGAGACTCAATGGAAGCTGTTCTAATAAATGAGGTTGACTGCGTTGCATTAGTAAAGTAAAGAAATCCTTCTGTCAAAACTCCAGAAAGGATAAAGTAAAGGATAACCGTATATACATACGTATACGTACTGAAATACTATCTCAAATGATTAATAGGGACCCGAATCCAGAATCCATATCCATATTTTTTTTATCTTTATCTTTTTATATATATTTTATTTTATATATATTTTATAGAACTCTAAATAATTGTTTTGAATTGATTCCAAGTTGAGGAAAGGATTGAATATTAATTGATCAAACCATTCACTTTATAGTCTGATAGATAACTGACTAATCGGACGAGAATAAAGATAGAGTCCCATTCTACCTGTCAATATCGACAACAAGGAAATTTATAGTAAGAGGAAAATCCGTCGACTTTAAAAATCGTGAGGGTTCAAGTCCCTCTATCCCCAAAAAAGGACGGCTCGGCTCCTTAATTCTTTTTATCCCATTCTCTCTTTTTGTTAACGGTTCAAATTTCGTTATATTTCTCATTCATTCGATTCTTTTACAAACATGTTTGGGCTGGATTTCGTTTCCCAAATCTTGTGATAGATATGATACACCTACAAATGCCCATCTTTGGGCAAAACACTGAATTCCCTTTCATTGGAAATGGGAATGATTAACAATCCAAATCATTATTCGAATTGAAATTTACAAAGTTCTCTTTTTTTTTTTTAGATACAAAACATTTCAGGTCTGGGTAAGACTTTAGAATATTTTTTCGTCTTTTTTAAATTGACATAGGCCCAAATTTTTTACTAAAATTTAGTAAAACGAGAAAGACGACGCGGCGAAAATGGTCGGGATAGCTCAGTTGGTAGAGCAGAGGACTGAAAATCCTCGTGTCACCAGTTCAAATCTGGTTCCTGGCACATGATTTATTTGTGTATTAAGTATCCATTCTACAATTTAGTGAAATTTCGATCTGATATAGGTCAACATAGATATTCAGTAATGGTATGGATCATACATGATATATACTTAACTTATCCATCTAGATATATAGCCTTTCTAGATGAATAAAGAGTTTATGTTATAAAAGTTTATGTTATAAAAAAACTATGTAAAAAAAAATTCGATTATTTGTCCTCTTCTTTTTTTTTTTTTACATTTTTTTTTGTTCATAATGTGTCTCCTCTCGGTCAAAAAGAATGTTAATACTTCATTTAATACTTCATATAGATTCGAAATATAGATTCGAAAGGTTAAACTAAAATTAGTTATTTAAAAAACCTAAAAGTCTAGTCTATAGGAGTTGAAGGGTGAAAATCTCCATTTTCGAATTCATTGAATCCCTAATTATATTCTTTTTTTTTTTTTAGTCTATTCATACTAATTTAGTCTATTCATACTAATAAGAATGAGACTTCAATGACTCTGTTGATCTATAAGGGAGTGAACAAATATTCCTTGAATACCTAAGACTGAAGATTAGTTTCTTATTATTTTATTCAATGAGCATCTTGTATTTCATAAAAATTGGGAGTAATATAATCCTTACGTAAGGGCCACCCTATCCAACTTTCCGGCATTAAGATACGTTTCAGACGTGGATGATTCTCATAAACGATTCCCAGCATATCATAGGATTCCCTTTCTTGAAAATCCACACTTTTCCAAATCCAAAAAACAGAAGGAACTCTAGGATTCTTCCTTGGGACAAATACTTTTATACATACTTCTTCTGGCTGATCTATACCATACTCTATTCTCGTAAGATGATATACGCTAGCTAAAAGCCCGCCCGGTGCTACATCATAGGCACATTGTGAACGCAAATAATTGTAACCATATACATATAAAATGACAGCAATGGAATGCCAATCTTCGGGCTTTATTTGTAAAGTCTCTATTCCTTGGTAATCAAAACCCAAAGATCTATGAACTAGTCCATGTTTGACTAGCCAAACAGACAAAGGACCCTGCATCTTTTTTCTCTCTCCCGTTTTTTTATTT